GTTAATGTAGCTTAAATAAAGCAAAGCACTGAAAATGCTTAGATGAGTAGTTCTACTCCATAAACATAAAGGTTTGGTCCTAGCCTTTTTATTGGCCCTTAGCAAGCTTACACGTGCAAGCATCCCCGCCCCAGTGAGAATGCCCTCTATATCATTACTCCGATCAAAAGGAGCAGACATTAAGTTCACTAATAAGTAGCTCACAACGTCTTGCTCTACACACCCCCACGGGACACAGCAGTGATTAAATTTAAGCCATAAACGAAAGTTTGACTAAGCTATGCTACAAGCAGGGTTGGTAAATTTCGTGCCAGCCACCGCGGTCATACGATTAACCCTAGTCAATAAAACTCGGCGTAAAGCGTGATTAAGGATACTTCTTTTAATAAGACTAAGCTTAGGCTAAGCTGTAAAAAGCCCTAGCCATAATAAAACTGTTGTACGAAAGTAGTCTTAACATTCCTGAATTCACGATAGCTAAGACCCAAACTGGGATTAGATACCCCACTATGCTTAGCCATAAACACAAATACTTAACTAACAAAACTATTCGCCAGAGAACTACTAGCAATTGCTTAAAACTCAAAGGACTTGGCGGTGCTTTATACCCCTCTAGAGGAGCCTGTTCTATAATCGATAAACCCCGCTATACCTCACCACCTTTTGCAATATCAGCCTATATACCGCCATCTTCAGCAAACCCTAACAAGGCCATACAGTAAGCACAAGAATACTGCATAAAAACGTTAGGTCAAGGTGTAGCCTATAAGGTGGGAAGAAATGGGCTACATTTTCTATCCCTAGAACAATAAACCAAACGACAGCTTCTATGAAACTTTTAGCCTAAGGCGGATTTAGTAGTAAGCTGGGAATAGAGAGCCTAGCTGAATCGGGCAATAAAGCACGCACACACCGCCCGTCACCCTCTTCAAATTCTTTACTCTGTTAACATACCTAATATAACACCCCCCCCCCCGAATAAGAAGAGATAAGTCGTAACAAGGTAAACATACTGGAAAGTGTGTTTGGATTATCAAAATGTAGCTTAACCAATAAAGCACTCGGCCTACACCCGAAAGATTTCACCAAATTGAACATTTTGAACCAACCCTAGCCCAAAAAGCTACCAAAGCATAACAATAACTCCTAAGTTAAATAAAACATTTACTCTAATTAAAGTATAGGAGATAGAAATTTTTACCTGGAGCTATAGAGAAAGTACCGTAAGGGAAAGATGAAAGATAACAGTTTACAGTAAGACAAAGCAAAGACTAATCCTTTTACCTTTTGCATAATGAGCTAACCAGAACCTAACTTCGCAAAAAGAATTTTAGCCAAGTACCCCGAAACCAAGCGAGCTACCTACGAGCAATCAATTAGAATCAACCCGTCTATGTGGCAAAATAGTGGGAAGACTTGTAGGTAGAAGTGAAAGACCTAGCGAGCATGGTGATAGCTGGTTGTCCAGATCAGAATTTTAGTTCAACTTTAAGTTTACCTAAAGCACTAAATAATCCCAATGTAAACTTAATTGTTATTCTAAAGAGGTACAGCTCTTTAGATAAGGGAAACAACCCCCTTTAGTGAGTAAAGCCCAAAACCACCATAGTTGGCCTAAAAGCAGCCATCAATTAAAAAAGCGTTCAAGCTTAACTTATAACTAAAACTTAATTTCAATATTCTAGTCATACCTCCTAAATCTTAACTGGACTAATCTATACAATATATAGAGGCAACAATGTTAACATAAGTAACAAGAAACAATTCTCCCTGCATAAGCTTATATCAGACCGAATAAATCACTGATAGTTAACAAACATATAATAAAATACAAAAACTAAACTTTTATTACTACTACTGTTAACCCAACACCGGAATGCATAAAGGGAAAGATTCAAAAGAGTAAAAGGAACTCGGCAAACACTAACCCCGCCTGTTTACCAAAAACATCACCTCTAGCATCAATAGTATTAGAGGCACCGCCTGCCCAGTGACATATGTTCAACGGCCGCGGTATCCTGACCGTGCAAAGGTAGCATAATCATTTGTTCCTTAAATAGGGACTTGTATGAATGGCTTGACGAGGGTTCAACTGTCTCTTACTCCCAATCAGTGAAATTGACCTCCCCGTGAAGAGGCGGGGATAATCAAATAAGACGAGAAGACCCTATGGAGCTTAAATTTACTAATCTAAGCAATCCGACACTAACTTCCCCTGGAATAATTAAAACCTTGCCTTTAGATTACAGATTTTGGTTGGGGTGACCTCGGAGCATAAAACAACCTCCGAATGATTTTAACCTAGACATCACATGTCCAAGTTCATATTCATCAATTGACCCAATCCTATTGATCAACGGAACAAGTTACCCTAGGGATAACAGCGCAATCCTACTCAAGAGTCCATATCGACAGTAGGGTTTACGACCTCGATGTTGGATCAGGACATCCAAATGGTGTAACCGCTATTAATGGTTCGTTTGTTCAACGATTAAAGTCCTACGTGATCTGAGTTCAGACCGGAGAAATCCAGGTCGGTTTCTATCTATTTAATGTTTCTCCCAGTACGAAAGGACAAGAGAAATAAGGCCAATTCCCCCACCATGCCTTAGAGACAAAAAGTGAAATAATCTCAATTTAATAAACCATTACACCCAACCCCCGAGAACTAGGGCTTGTTAAGATGGCAGAGCCTGGCAATTGCATAAGACTTAAAACTTTATACTCAGAGGTTCGATTCCTCTTCTTAACAGACATGTTCTTAATTAACTTACTCCTGCTAATTGTCCCAGTAATACTAGCCATAGCATTTCTAACCCTCGTCGAGCGAAAAATGCTAGGCTATATGCAACTCCGAAAAGGTCCTAATGTTGTAGGACCTTACGGCCTACTTCAACCATTCGCCGATGCAATAAAATTATTCACCAAAGAGCCACTCAAACCTTCAACATCCTCCACAGCTTTATTCATTATTGCCCCCTCCCTAGCTCTAACACTAGCAATCACAATATGAATCCCTCTTCCCATACCACAACCCCTTATCAACATAAATCTTGGAGTACTGTTCATCCTTGCAACATCAAGCCTAGCCGTCTATGGTATTCTATGATCAGGGTGAGCATCAAATTCTAAATATGCGCTAATTGGAGCACTACGAGCTGTAGCCCAGACAATTTCATATGAAGTAACACTAGCTATCATCCTCTTATCAGTTCTACTTATAAACGGGTCCTTTACTCTATCAACTCTCATCACCACCCAACAATACATATGACTACTTTTACCTACATGGCCTCTCGCTATAATATGATTCATCTCAACCTTAGCCGAAACAAACCGGGCACCCTTTGATCTAACAGAGGGAGAATCAGAGTTAGTCTCAGGTTTCAATGTAGAGTACGCCGCAGGCCCTTTTGCCCTCTTTTTTATAGCCGAATACACCAATATTATCATAATAAATGCACTCACAACAACCTTATTTATAGGGGCTCTCCTAAACCCCCCTATTCCCGAAACTTATACATTTAGCTTTACCATTAAAACCTTAATCCTAACATCATCCTTTCTATGAATTCGAGCATCATACCCCCGATTCCGATACGACCAACTCATACACTTACTATGAAAAAACTTCCTACCCTTGACCCTAGCCCTATGCATATGACACATCTCACTACCAATCACCATAGCATGTGTACCCCCACAAACTTAAAGAAATATGTCTGACAAAAGAGTTACTTTGATAGAGTAAATAATAGAGGTTCAAACCCTCTTATTTCTAGAACCATAGGAATCGAACCTAAACCTGAGAATCCAAAATTCTCCGTGCTACCCCTACACCACGTCCTATCAGTAAGGTCAGCTAAATAAGCTATCGGGCCCATACCCCGAAAATGTTGGTTTATACCCTTCCCGTACTAATCAACCCCCTAACCTCTTCTACTATTTACTTCACACTATTCTTAGGCACTCTAATCACACTAATTAGCTCCCACTGACTCACAATTTGAGTAGGACTAGAAATAAGTCTCCTATCTATTATCCCTATCTTAATTAACAAAGCTAACCCTCGCTCAACTGAAGCCGCTTCCAAGTACTTCCTAGTTCAAGCCACAGCATCCATAATTCTCATAATAGCAGTAATCATCAACTTCATAAATTCAGGCCAATGAACTATCACAAACCCAATTAATCAAGTATCATCCTTAATAATTACTATAGCCCTATCAATAAAAATAGGACTAGCCCCATTTCACTTATGAGTCCCAGAAGTTACCCAAGGAGTACCCCTTATATCTGGACTAATTCTACTTACATGACAAAAAATTGCACCCATCTCTATCATATTCCAAATTGCCCCCTCAATTAACTCTTCCCTAATTATAACTATGGCTATACTATCTATCATACTAGGAGGATGAGGAGGACTAAACCAAACACAACTACGAAAAATCCTAGCATACTCATCAATTGCCCACATAGGATGAATAATAGCAATCATTACATTTAATCCCATACTAACCATCTTTAACCTAGTCATTTATATCTTACTCACATTCAATATATTCCTATTATTCTACTACAACAAAAAAACCACTACCCTCTCACTATCTAACTCATGAAACAAATCCCCCCTCCTAATCTCAATAACCCATGCCGTCCTAATATCCTTAGGAGGACTCCCGCCACTAACTGGTTTCTCCCCTAAATGAATAATCATCAAAGAACTCGTCTCAAATAATAATGTAATTATCTCTACTCTAATAGCTGTTACAGCACTGCTAAACCTATACTTCTACATACGACTCATCTACTCTACATCACTCACACTGTTCCCTTCCTACAATAACACCAAAATCAAGTGACAATTTGAAAACACAAAAATAATACCTTTCATATCAACTGTCACAATCCTATCATCACTGGCCCTCCCCCTAATACCCATACTATCAATCCTCAACTAGGAGTTTAGGTTACACAGACCAAGGGCCTTCAAAGCCCTAAGCAAATAATTTTATTTAACTCCTGAAATAAGGACTGCAAGACTCTATCCCACATCTATTGAATGCAACTCAACCGCTTTTATTAAGCTAAGCCCTTTGACCCCCTAGACTGACAGGATTTAAACCTATAAAAATTTAGTTAACAGCTAAATGCCTAATTCAACTGGCTTCAATCTACTTCTCCCGCCGTAAGAAAAAAAGGCGGGAGAAGCCCCGGCAGAGTTGAAGCTGCTCCTTTGAACTTGCAATTCAATATGATAATTCACCTCAGGACTTGGTAAAAAGAGGATTCAACCTCTGTATTTAGATTTACAGTCTAATGCCTACTCAGCCATTTTACCACCTACCTATGTTCATCAACCGTTGATTATTCTCAACTAATCACAAAGATATTGGAACTCTGTACCTCCTATTTGGTGCTTGAGCTGGGATAGTAGGAACCGCTCTCAGCCTGTTAATTCGAGCAGAACTAGGACAACCAGGAACCTTACTAGGAGATGATCAAATTTATAATGTAGTTGTCACAGCGCACGCCTTCGTTATAATTTTCTTTATAGTAATACCTATCATAATTGGCGGGTTCGGAAACTGACTAGTCCCACTTATAATTGGAGCTCCTGATATAGCATTTCCTCGAATAAATAATATAAGTTTTTGACTTCTACCACCCTCATTCCTCCTACTCTTAGCCTCATCCATAGTTGAAGCAGGTGCTGGAACAGGATGGACTGTATACCCCCCACTAGCCGGCAACCTAGCCCACGCAGGTGCCTCTGTAGACCTAACTATTTTCTCACTTCACCTGGCGGGTGTCTCATCAATCCTGGGAGCAATCAACTTTATCACTACCATTATTAACATAAAACCTCCCGCCATATCACAGTATCAAACTCCCTTGTTTGTATGATCAGTTTTAATCACAGCCGTACTTCTACTCTTATCTCTTCCAGTTCTTGCGGCAGGGATTACGATACTTCTAACAGACCGCAATCTCAATACAACTTTCTTCGACCCTGCAGGAGGAGGTGACCCTATTCTTTATCAACATCTGTTCTGATTCTTCGGTCACCCTGAAGTATATATTCTTATTCTCCCAGGATTCGGAATAATCTCCCACATTGTAACTTATTATTCTGGTAAAAAGGAGCCCTTCGGGTACATGGGCATAGTATGAGCTATAATATCAATTGGGTTCCTAGGATTTATCGTATGAGCACATCACATATTTACAGTAGGAATAGATGTAGATACCCGAGCATACTTTACATCAGCAACTATAATTATCGCCATCCCCACTGGAGTGAAGGTTTTTAGCTGACTAGCAACCCTACATGGAGGTAATATCAAATGATCGCCAGCAATATTATGAGCTCTTGGCTTTATCTTCTTATTTACTGTGGGTGGCCTGACTGGAATTGTTCTAGCCAACTCGTCCCTGGATATCGTATTACATGACACATACTATGTAGTAGCCCACTTTCACTACGTCCTATCTATAGGAGCTGTCTTTGCTATTATAGGAGGATTCGTACACTGATTCCCCTTATTTTCCGGCTATACATTAGATTCAACATGAGCTAAAATTCACTTCACAGTCATATTCGTAGGTGTAAATTTAACATTCTTTCCTCAGCATTTTCTAGGACTATCTGGAATACCACGACGCTACTCCGACTACCCAGATGCGTATACAATATGAAACACTGTATCTTCAATAGGCTCATTCATCTCTCTTACTGCCGTAATAATCATAATTTTCATAATCTGAGAGGCCTTCGCATCTAAGCGAGAAGTGCTAACTGTTGAATTAACAACAACTAACCTAGAGTGACTACATGGATGCCCTCCTCCTTACCATACATTTGAAGAACCAACTTATGTTAAAGCCTAATTGCAAGAAAGGAAGGAATCGAACCCCCTTTAGCTAGTTTCAAGCCAGCCCCATAACCATTATGACTTTCTTTATAAGATATTAGTAAAAAAATTACATAACTTTGTCGAAGTTAACTTATAGGTTAAAGCCCTTTATATCTTTATGGCTTATCCATTTGAATTAGGCTTCCAAGATGCGACATCTCCTATTATAGAAGAGCTATTACACTTCCACGACCATACACTTATAATCGTTTTTCTGATTAGCTCACTAGTCCTTTACATTATCTCACTCATACTGACCACTAAGCTCACTCATACAAGCACCATAGATGCCCAAGAGGTCGAAACAATTTGAACCATCCTGCCAGCCATCATCCTAATCCTAATTGCTCTGCCCTCATTACGGATCTTATATATGATAGATGAAATCAACGACCCCTCTTTAACAGTAAAAACCATAGGTCATCAATGATACTGGAGCTATGAGTACACAGACTACGAAGACTTAAGTTTTGACTCCTACATGATCCCCACATCCGACCTTAAGCCAGGAGAGCTTCGACTACTTGAGGTTGACAATCGAGTTGTTTTACCAATAGGATTGCCAATTCGAATGCTAATCTCATCAGAAGATGTCCTCCATTCTTGAGCAGTACCATCCCTTGGATTAAAGACAGATGCTATCCCTGGTCGACTAAATCAAGCAACCCTTACATCCACACGACCCGGATTATATTACGGACAATGCTCAGAAATCTGTGGCTCTAACCACAGTTTCATACCAATCGTCCTAGAGCTAGTTCCACTGAAACATTTCGAAAACTGATCTTCATCAATACTATAAATCCATTATGAAGCTAATCACAGCATTAACCTTTTAAGTTAAAGATTAGGGGCTCAAATCCCCTCATAATGAAATGCCCCAGCTAGACACATCCACATGATTTATTACTATTATATCAATATTCCTCGCCCTCTTTATTCTGTTTCAATCCAAAATTTCTAATCACCTGTACCCCTCTAATCCCTCACCAAAAAATATCAAACTAATGACACAAAACACACCTTGAGAAAAAAAATGAACGAAAATTTATTCGCCTCTTTCATTACCCCCACACTAATAGGCTTACCCATCATTGTCCTAATTATTTCATTCCCTAATATTCTATTTCCCTCACCAAATCGACTAGTAAACAATCGACTAGTATCCTTTCAACAATGACTTGTTCAACTTGTACTTAAACAAATAATGGCTATGCATAATCTAAAGGGACGAACCTGATCCCTAATACTCATCTCCCTTATCATATTTATCGGCTCGACCAATCTATTGGGACTCCTACCTCACTCGTTTACACCCACAACACAACTATCTATAAACCTTGGTATGGCAATTCCCCTGTGAGCAGGTGCAGTAATCACTGGATTTCGTCATAAAACCAAAGCATCTCTTGCCCATTTTCTTCCACAAGGAACCCCCATTCCCCTTATCCCCTTACTTGTCATTATTGAAACAATTAGCCTTTTTATCCAGCCAATAGCCCTAGCCGTCCGTCTCACTGCCAATATCACAGCAGGCCATCTACTCATACACTTAATTGGAGGAGCTACCCTAGTCTTAACCTCTATCAGCCCTCCTACCGCAATAATCACCTTTATTATTCTAATCTTACTAACAATTCTTGAGTTCGCCGTAGCACTAATTCAAGCATATGTATTCACACTTCTCGTAAGCCTTTACTTACACGATAACACTTAATGACCCACCAAACACATGCTTACCACATAGTTAACCCCAGCCCCTGACCCCTAACAGGAGCACTATCTGCCCTACTAATAACTTCTGGCCTAGCAATATGATTTCACTTTAACTCTAATTCCCTACTAATATTAGGTCTATTAACAAACACTCTCACTATATACCAATGATGACGGGATATTATTCGAGAAGGGACCTTTCAGGGCCACCATACAACGATTGTCCAAAAAGGCCTTCGATATGGTATAATCCTATTCATCGTATCAGAAGTATTCTTTTTCGCTGGCTTCTTTTGAGCTTTCTACCATTCTAGCCTAGCCCCTACTCCAGAACTTGGAGGCTGCTGACCCCCTGTAGGAATCAACCCCCTAAATCCCCTAGAAGTCCCACTCCTTAATACCTCTGTCCTTCTGGCTTCGGGTGTATCAATTACCTGAGCACATCACAGCCTAATGGAAGGAAACCGTAAACATATGCTCCAAGCCCTGACAATTACAATTGCCTTAGGGCTGTACTTCACCCTACTTCAAGCTTCAGGGTACTTTGAAACATCCTTTACTATTTCTGATGGCATTTATGGGTCAACATTCTTTATAGCAACAGGATTCCATGGCCTTCATGTGATCATTGGATCGACTTTCCTTTCAGTATGCTTACTTCGTCAACTAAAATTTCACTTCACTTCCAACCATCACTTCGGATTCGAAGCCGCCGCTTGGTATTGACACTTCGTTGATGTAGTATGACTTTTCCTTTACGTCTCAATTTATTGATGAGGCTCATACTTTCTTAGTATTAATGTAGTACGGTTGACTTCCAATCAACTAGTCTCAGAGTAAGCCTGAGAGAAAGTAATAAATCTACTAATTACCCTCACTGTCAATATTACAATTGCCCTCTTACTAGTATCAGTGGCATTCTGACTTCCTCAAGTGAATACTTACGCTGAAAAAACAAGCCCTTACGAATGTGGATTCGACCCTATAGGGTCCGCCCGCCTCCCCTTCTCAATAAAATTCTTCCTTGTCGCAATTACATTCCTTCTATTTGACCTTGAAATTGCCCTCCTTCTTCCTCTCCCCTGAGCATCCCAAACTAATAATCTTATACTTATACTCACAGTAGCCCTAATATTAATCCTTGTCCTAACTCTGGGCTTAGCCTACGAATGAATCCAAAAAGGCCTTGAATGAATTGAATATGGCAGTTAGTTTAAGCAAAACAAGTGATTTCGACTCACTAGATTATGAACACTCATAACTGCCAACATGCCCCTAATCACCCTTAACGTATTCCTAGCTTATCTGACATCTCTACTGGGCATATTTATTTACCGATCCCACCTAATATCCTCACTTCTATGCCTGGAAGGTATAATACTCTCTATGTTCATTCTAAGCACCCTCATAATTCTAAACTCCCACTTCACACTATCATTCATACTACCTATCATCCTTCTAGTATTCGCCGCATGTGAAGCAGCAATCGGCCTTGCCCTTCTAGTTATGGTGTCAAATACATACGGCCTAGACTACGTACAGAATCTTAATGTCCTCCAATGCTAAAAATCATTTTACCTACTATCCTCTTAGCTCCCACAATATGATTCTCCAAAAATTCCTTAATCTGAATTAACTCATCAATCCACAGCCTAATAATCAGCTTTATTGTTCTACTGTCTCTCTCCCATGTCGATGATAACAACTTAATTCTATCGCCCTCTTTCTTCTCAGACCCACTATCCACCCCCCTCCTAATTCTAACAGCATGGCTACTGCCTTTAATAATTATAGCAAGCCAAAATCATTTAGCCAAAGAACCTCTAGTCCGAAAAAAACTTTACATCCTCATATTAATTTCCCTGCAACTGTTTTTGATCATAACCTTTTCAGCTTCAGAACTAATTATATTTTACATTTTATTTGAAGCCACACTAATCCCCACTTTAATCATTATTACACGCTGAGGTAATCAAACAGAACGCCTAAATGCAGGATTATACTTCCTGTTTTATACGCTAGTCGGATCTTTACCACTGCTAGCCGCATTAATTTATATTCAAAAATCTTTAGGATCACTTAACTTTCTCATCTCATTCTATGAACCAAATAGCCTCCCTTTCTCTTGAACTAACAATATCCTATGGTTGGCATGCATCATAGCCTTTATAGTAAAAATACCTCTCTATGGCTTCCACCTTTGACTCCCTAAAGCACATGTAGAAGCCCCTATTGCAGGATCTATAGTCCTAGCAGCCATCTTACTTAAACTCGGGGGATACGGCATAATACGAATTACAACTATCCTTCACCCAATTACTAGCACTATAGCATACCCATTCATTATATTATCCTTATGAGGAATAATCATAACAAGCTCTATCTGCTTACGACAGACCGACCTAAAATCCCTTATCGCCTATTCATCAGTCAGCCATATGGCCCTAGTAATCGTAGCCATCATAATCCAAACCCCCTGAAGCTTTATAGGAGCTACTGCTCTCATAATCGCCCACGGATTAACATCGTCCATACTATTCTGCCTTACTAATACTAACTATGAACGAATCCACAGTCGAACAATAATCTTAGCTCGAGGGTTACAATCTATCCTCCCTATAATAGCCATATGATGAACACTGGCTAGCCTAACCAACCTAGCCCTCCCACCAACAATTAATTTAATCGGAGAACTATTTATTATCTCATCATCCTTCTCATGATCAAACATTACAATTATTCTAATGGGAATAAACATATTAATTACAGCTCTTTATTCACTCTACATACTCATTACTTCCCAACGTGGTAAATTCACATATCACATATCTAACATCAACCCATCATTCACCCGTGAAAACACACTAATACTCATACACATTCTTCCACTAATCCTCCTATCAATCAACCCTAAAGTAATTCTAGGTCAATTGTATTGTAAATATAGTTTAACTAAAACATTAGATTGTGAATCTAATAACAGAGACTAATACACTCTTATTTACCGAGAAAGAATGCAAGAACTGCTAACTCCTGCATCCGTGTCTACACCCACGGCTTTCTCAACTTTTATAGGATAGTAGTAATCCATTGGTCTTAGGAGCCAAAAACTTGGTGCAACTCCAAATAAAAGTAATAAACCTAATATCCTCACTTACTCTCATATCCTTAATCACACTAACATTCCCAATTCTTCTCGCTCCCACTAAACTCTACGAAACCAATAAATACCCCAATTATGTAAAAACATCCACTATATGGGCTCTCATATTCTGCTTTCTCCCAACACTTATATTTATTAACTCTAACTGTGAATTAATTATCTCCAATTGACATTGAATGACCATCCAAACAATCAACTTAACTATGAGCTTTAAACTAGATTACTTCTCAATAATATTTATACCAATCGCTCTATTCGTTACATGGTCAACTATAGAGTTCTCAATATGATATATGCACTCTGACCCCCATATCAACCGCTTTTTTAAATACCTTCTACTATTTCTAATTACTATAATAATTCTAGTTACATCTAACAACCTATTTCAACTTTTCATTGGTTGAGAAGGAGTAGGGATCATATCTTTTCTCCTAATTGGCTGATGATATGGACGTACGGACGCTAACACGGCAGCTCTTCAAGCAATCTTATATAACCGCATCGGGGACATTGGTTTCATCCTAACCATAGCATGATTCCTAATAAACTCAAATTCCTGGGAACTTAATCAACTATTTATACTAGACACACCCCTTTTACCTCTATTAGGTCTCCTCCTCGCAGCAACCGGCAAATCAGCCCAATTTGGCCTACATCCTTGACTCCCATCAGCAATAGAAGGCCCTACCCCCGTATCAGCCCTACCTCACTCTAGCACTATAGTTGTAGCAGGAATCTTTCTCCTAGTCCGATTCTACCCTATAATCGAAAATAATGAAACAGCCAAAACATTAGCTCTCTGCCTAGGAGCAATTACAACACTCTTCACCGCTATCTGTGCCCTCACCCAAAATGACATCAAAAAAATCGTTGCGTTCTCCACTTCAAGTCAACTAGGACTAATAATAGTAACCATTGGCGTCAACCAACCCCACCTGGCGTTCCTTCACATCTGCACCCATGCATTCTTTAAGGCCATATTATTTATATGCTCCGGCTCTATCATTCACAACCTAAATGATGAACAAGATATTCGAAAAATAGGAGGACTATTCAAAGCAATACCCTTCACATCTTCCTCACTAATCATCGGCAGCCTTGCATTAACAGGCACACCCTTTTTAACTGGATTTTACTCAAAAGACCTAATCATTGAATCCGCAAACACGTCTTATACCAACGCCTGAGCCCTAGCAATCACACTTATTGCCACTTCCCTAACCGCTATCTACAGTACACGCATTATCTTCTTCGCCCTAATAGGACAACCCCGATTCTCAACACTAACACCCATTAATGAAAATAACCCCCTACTCATTAACTCCATCAAACGTCTCTTAATTGGTAGCATCTTCGCAGGATTCCTCCTATCTCACAACATCCCGCCCATAAACATTCCCCTGCTAACAATGCCCACTTACCTAAAAACTACTGCGCTCTCAATAACAATTTTAGGGTTTACACTCGCAATAGAACTAAACCAACTGACCCTTAACCTTAAGACTAATTTCTACTCCCACCCATCGAAATTTTCAAACATACTAGGATATTTTACAACTACCATCCACCGTACGTACCCTTATCTCAACCTCCATCTTAGTCAAAAAACAGCATCAACTCTCCTTGACCTTATCTGAATAGAAAAATCTATCCCTAAACTTATCGCAAACTTTCAATCTGCGGCCTCCATCACAACCTCAAATCAAAAAGGCCTAATTAAACTATACTTCCTATCATTCCTAATCTCAATTATTCTAGCACTAACTTTTCTAACCTATTTCCCCGAGTAATCTCAATTACAATAAAAATACTAACAAAAAGAGACCAACCAGCTACAACCATTAACCAGCTCCCATAACTATATAAAGCAGCCACTCCTACCGAATCCTCCCGCACTAACCCTAATTCCCCAGCATCAAATATCATTCAATTCTCCGAATCTTTAAACCCAATAACAACTTCTATCTCATCTGACAATACTAAAAACAACATTATAACTATTTCCACCAAAAACCCTAATAATAAAACACCCCAGATCACCACATTAGAGCTCCATGCTTCCGGATACTCCTCTGTAGCTATAGCGGTAGTATATCCAAACACAACTAATATTCCCCCTAAATAAACCAAAAATACTATCAATCCTAAAAATGACCCGCCAAAGCACAACACAATTCCACATCCAATCCCACCACTAACAATCAACCCAAGTCCTCCGTAAATCGGAGAAGGCTTTGAAGAAAACCCAACAAAACCCAATACAAATAATACACTCAATAAATATGTAATGTATGTCATTATTTTTACATGGAATCTAACCATGACCAATGACATGAAAAATCATCGTTGTAATTCAACTATAAAAACAAAATGACAAACATCCGCAAAGCCCATCCTCTAATCAAAATCGTAAACCACTCATTCATCGATCTCCCAACGCCCTCTAACATTTCAGCATGATGGAACTTTGGCTCACTCTTAGGATTATGCCTAATTATCCAAATCCTCACTGGCCTCTTCCTGGCCATACACTACACATCAGACACTATAACAGCCTTCTCCTCCGTCACACATATCTGCCGAGATGTAAACTATGGGTGGCTGATTCGATATATTCACGCAAACGGTGCTTCCATATTCTTCATTTGCCTATACCTTCATGTAGGCCGAGGCCTCTACTACGGCTCATACACCTATTTCGAAACCTGGAATATCGGAGTCATTCTTCTATTTACAATTATAGCCACAGCCTTCATAGGCTATGTTTTACCTTGAGGGCAGATATCCTTCTGAGGTGCTACCGTCATCACAAACTTATTATCGGCTATCCCTTATATTGGAACAGACCTCGTAGAGTGAATTTGAGGTGGATTTTCAGTCGATAAAGCAACCCTTACACGATTCTTCGCATTCCACTTCATCCTTCCATTTATCGTCGCAGCCCTAGTAATAGTCCATCTACTCTTCCTCCATGAAACAGGATCCAATAATCCCTCCGGATTAATCTCGGACTCAGACAAAGTCCCATTCCACCCTTACTTTACAATTAAAGATATCCTAGGCGCCCTCCTCCTAACCCTATCCCTCATACTTCTAGTCCTATTCTCTCCCGACCTCCTTGGAGATCCAGACAACTACACCCCAGCTAATCCACTCAACACCCCTCCCCATATTAAACCAGAATGATACTTCCTATTTGCATACGCTATTCTACGATCTATTCCAAACAAATTAGGAGGCGTCCTAGCACTAGTATTCTCCATTCTAATCCTCATGTTATTCCCAATCCTTCACATGTCAAAACAACGCGGCATAATATTCCGACCACTAAGCCAATGCCTATTCTGAATCCTTGCAGCCGACCTCTTTACACTCACATGAATTGGTGGACAACCAGTTGAACACCCATTCATTATTATCGGACAAACAGCATCTATTCTCTATTTCACCATTATCCTCATCATTCTTCCACTTGCTAGTATGCTTGAAAACAAACTCCTTAAATGAAGAGCCCTAGTAGTATAAATATTACTTTGGTCTTGTAAACCAAAAATGAAGTATCTCAAACCTTCTTAGAGCAAAATTCAGGGAAGAAACAATTCATTTCACCTTCAACTCCCAAAGCCGATATTACTATTTAAACTACTCCCTGCATCTAGTCTACTCGACCGATTCCTTAAAATTCAACTTATATGTCACTATTGACCATCCATCATATCTCATCGGGCGTATGTACATCGTGCATTAATGCACCACCCCATCAATAAATGTAATAGTACATAATATTAATAATAGTACATAGGACATCCCATGTTTAATCAACATAAAACCACCACCCCATGCATATAAGCAGGTACATCAATACTCACATAGCACATAAAACATGCCTATCTAACACCCCTTACAATTCAAGACAATACGAATATTCTTGTCAACAGTGATACCTTAATATGACATAGTACATTCTATTCACTGGCGGTACATACCCCATTCAGTCATAAATCTTCCTCGTTCCAAATGGATATCCCCTTCCAACGGTGGTCTCTTAATCTACCAACCTCCGTGAAACCATCAACCCGCCCAATACGTGTCCCTCTTCTTGCTCTGATCCCATGAAACTTGGGGGTAGCTATCTCTGAAACTTTATCTGGCATCTGGTTCCTACCTCAGGGCCATTAACTGTAACCCGCTCACTCGTTCCCCTTAAATAAGACATCACGATGGATTAGTTCCATATTAGCCCGTGACCCAACATAACTGCACTGTCATGCCTTTAGTGGTTTTTTATTTGGGGGTATGCTTCCACTCACCATTGGCCGTCAGAGGCCCCGACGCAGTCAATTCAATTGTAGCTGGACTTATTAGTCAATATTCCCGTCTAGCATAGTTACCATAAGGTGACATTATATTCTTGCTTGTTGGACATAAAATGATTTAATACACAATTCAACTAGAAACGACTCACCGCCTCCAATACTAATTTTCTTCTTCTTACGAGGTGCCAAAATATTTAACTTCTACCCCAGTATGTCCTCACCAATACCATCAAATTCCCTAACTTAAAGCTAAAATTCCACTCAAGTAGTAGACAGGGAAACTTATAAGTAAAAATAAGCCCACACCTAAGGAATAGAACAGTAATACTTACATAGCACTCTACAAACCCTCACCCCATGTAAATACCCCCTACAAATCGTAACCAA